TTGTATTAATGGATCGTCCAATTGGAAATGATAACAGAATGCATAGGTTGTTAGAAGAAGTTCTAACATGCATATACATATAGCATACCACTTTATTACCCTATTTCCTTTATGGGGAAGAAAGAAAATTAAGGAACCTGCAAATATTGGTAAAACTACAATTATTGTTAACCAAGGAAATTTGTTCGTGGTAAAGACAAGATACACTTGGACCAGAAAAACCTGTGCTCAAAAATAGATTATTTTTGAGCACAGGTTTTTGCGGTAAAAAAATGGACTCAAGTAGGGGTTTCTGTAACGTATTAATAAGCTATACCCATGCTGCGGGTTGTTTCATACCATAAATAAACTCGAACACTCAAGAAATCTGTTGGGCAGGCGGATTCACATCTCTTACAACCGACACAATCCTCTGTTCTTGGAGCAGAAGCTATTTGTTTGGCTTTACATCCGTCCCAAGGGATCATTTCTAAAACATCCGTAGGACAGGCTCGAACACATTGAGTACACCCGATACATGTATCATAAATCTTTACTGAATGCGACATTGGATCTATCTATTTTTGAACGCGATAAAGTTTCAATCTAGTAAATTGATAAATGAATTATATATTTAAATACTAGTACTAGATGAATCGATGAGTTCCCCGTTTTTTTCTCTATTTCTGGATTGACAGTGCCAAAATACTTTGATTTCTTATCTTTGTGATAACATGATCATATCTTACATGGCAGACATGCTAATTGAAATTAATTTACTAATTGAAATTAATTTATGAAAATTATAATGTGATAATTTATATTATAATATTACTTATTCAATAAATTTGATTGATTTATACGAGTTGATTTTCTGTTACGATAAATTGATGAAACAATAGCGAGTCCAATAGCGGCTTCAGCAGCTGCAATAGCTATAACAAAAATAGAAAAAATGGATCCTTTTAGTTGACGACTATCAAAAAAATCAGAAAATGTTACAAAATTGAGATTAACCGCATTTAATATAAGTTCAAGACACATAAGAGCCCTAACCATATTTCGACTTGTAATCAATCCATATAGACCAACAGAAAATAAATAAGCACTCAAAAAAAGTACCTGTTCGAGCATCATTAACCAACTCCTTATAAATCTCGATTCATTTCAATATGAACAACAATTTAACCAATTGGATTGACTAGAATATAACGAGTAATGCAACAAAGTAATATATTGGGAATAGATTGAACTAATAAATAATTTCTATTTTATATACAAAGTCAAATAGAAATTTATATACAAAGTCAAATAGAAAAAAGGAAAGACATGTGATAGCTCATAACAAGGTTTTTCCAGTTATAAAGAGTTATTATTGACGAGCTACAGCAATTGCGCCGATTAACGCAACTAAAAGAATTATTGAAATAAATTCAAACGGAAGAAAAAAATCTGTTGATAAATGAATCCCAATTTGTTGACTATTACTTATCAGATCTTGCTCTACAATCTGGTTTGCTTTTGTAGTCCAAATAATCCCGTACCATGACGTATCTGGAATAGTAGTCATTAGTGAAACAAAAAGACTTGTACAGACCACGGAAGTTACTCCATCTCCCACGGTCCAAAGACGGAAATCTTTGGAATATTCTGAACCATTTATGAACATCACAGCAAAAATGATTAAAACATTTATGGCTCCTACGTAAATAAGGAGCTGCGCAGCAGCTACAAAATGGGAATTCGATAGAATATATAATAACGATATACAAACAAAAACAAATCCCAATGAAAAGGCAGAATAAATGGGATTGGCAAGTAATACTACTCCCAGACCCCCTAATATAAGACCTAATCCCAGAAAGGCTAAAAGAAAATCATGTATTAGTCCAGGTAAATCCATTATATATAAGAGATAAATAAATCAAAATCTTGCATAACTTTATTGACCCGGTCAGGAAAAAAGAAGTAACTCCACTTTTTTTCTATTTTATAACTTTTTTTCTATTTTATAATAGTTCTTAATTATTCAATTTGAAAAATTCCATTTTCATGGATATGGATTGATGTAGATGTAGTTATTGGCCAAATCTCTCGAAGGAGTAATTTGAATCTATATATTTTCAAATCATCAATTTTCAAATCATCAATATAGACTATAGAAAAGAAATATATTTTTCATATTAATATAAATTACTCGCCGCCTAATCCTAATCAATATAATTATGAATATAATTGTAGTTATTCACCAAACAAAAACCTTCATTCTTTTAGATCAAAATGAGTTCTTAAGTTTTTATTTCAGGCAAATTTAAAATTGTTCGAATGGTGTAATCGTCAATTATTGACATTGGTAACCGACCCAAAGCAATTTGATTATAATTCAATTCGTGACGATCATAAGTAGAAAGTTCATATTCTTCAGTCATTGATAAACAATTTGTTGGACAATACTCAACGCAATTACCACAAAAAATACATATTCCGAAATCAATACTGTAATTAAGTAATCTTTTCTTTC